AGCAAAATAGGCACAAGGGAAGAGCAATAGGCCGGACCAACCCACAAAAACGAAACGGTCCCTCCGTAACCAGTCATCCATAATATCAAATAAATCATTTTCTTCTTTAGTAAATCTACCAAGGGCTATAGTCATAGTGATCCTGATCCTCCTATTCAACTACTTCAACCATTTCCGAACACCTCATAGAATTTTTTTTTCCAGGGCATATGGTAGTTCGATTATCTATGGACGATTCTTTGTCTCGTCCAATACCCCTTCCAATGGGTTTCGAAGATAAAAATTCTTCTTTTCTATTAGACTACAAACCGACCTGGGTAAATCCATTAGTTTGATTAGTCTTTACTATTTTTTTCTTAATAACCTTTTGAACCCCGAATTGTCCTATAACTCAAATGCCAGAGTACCTCTTTTAGCGGGTCGAACAAAAAAAATGAACTTCGAATATTTCTCTTTTTACTTTACCTTTATCCGGTAGATAAAAAAATTTCTTATTTTTTTCTCTGTCCATAAATTAAATGAAATTTGAAATACTAAATTCAATATTAAATAATGGTAAACTAGAAATGAAAGCCCCTTTATCACATTTGTTCCCTATTGCATTGGCATTGGCGGAACAAAACAACAAAATTTGATTCCAGAATCAAATAAAGAGATTGAAAAATTTATTTATTATCGAAATAAACTTTTTTGTGGGGGAAAGAAATAGCAATTTATTCCTATGGAGCATCCAGTAACAAGAAGATTAAACCTGAAATATCGACAAATTCTCGGATGGTTAAAAGAAAAAATAAAATAAAAAAGAGTCCGCTTCTATAATTGAATTTCATCTCTATAGAATTTGAATATCAGAATAGCCGATATAGTCATGATTCAACGGGTCAGGTCCACTTACTTTTTTTTTACTTTAACGATGGGTTTGATTGGAATACTTGAGTTTGGTGATTAATAATAAAGATTAGATATCTAGAATAGTTAGGCCCCGGGATCAAAAAATATGAATAAGGAAACATGAGGGGAACTACTATACCACTACAGTACAAGGTGGACTTCCCCTAAAAAGTGTAATGATTAATTAACATAATGAATAAATGTTCAACAACTTTGCAAACTATAACCGATAATACTCATTACATTATAATATAATGGTGCTTTATAACGGCGGTTTTCTTTTTGACAAATATCAACAAGATCTCTCTATTCTCCTCTCGACTGAAAAACGAAGACTGGAGTTTCATGGAAAAAGCCCTTTATCGGATTTGAACCGATGACTTACGCCTTACCATGGCGTTACTCTACCGCTGAGTTAAAAGGGCTTTAAAAAAAAATGAATTAGCAATTCATTTTCCATTATGAGTCTACTGTATGTATATATGTACATATATTACATACATAGATACATGTATGCATAGGAACTAATTCAAGAACAAGATCTTGGATTTACTTAAGAAAATAAGTGAAGTCAGAAGTAAAGTCTAGGGTCAAATACCCCTTTTGAGAAATACCAATACAGTGAATTGTTTCAAGATCGATATCACTTTCTGTATTGTTTTTGCTTTTATTTTATCGATCCATCAGAACAAAATTTACTTGATACGTGTACCAACACGACGACATAGATTTACGAAATTTGATTGAATGATGTCTTATCTGAACAAATCAATTAGTGCAAATTGAATAAATGAAACTTCTATCCTTTTTCTGTTAGACCAATCACTACTTGAACTAAAAGAATACTATACTTCTTTGGTTTAATATTATAGTATAGTTTATATATAATTATAATAAAATATATAATTTAATGTATATAATGAATGTAATGTATATAACTAATTTAATGGGATAATGGGGCATTTATGAACCATCAAAAATTATTAAAAATTCTAATTATATAGAATCGTGAAAGTGGGAAAGGTCTTTCGGATCTAATCATACCATTACGTTATTATATTATTTATATAATATATTTTTTTGTATTGACAATTCCGAAAAACTGATGATACTATGATCATAGCCTGGTGGTGGTCGGGCGGGTAGGCCCCTATCGTCTAGCGGTTCAGGACATCTCTCTTTCAAGGAGGCAGCGGGGATTCGACTTCCCCTGGGGGTAGGGTACTGCGAAAGTAAGTTGATCGTGGATTATCAATTATCAAAAAAACCATATCCATATCATATATATATCTTTATATAATATAATATATAATTTAATATCTTTATATAATTTAATTTAATTCTAATTTATATAAAATAAAATTATAAATTTATATAAAATTATAATATTTATATAAAATTATAATATAATATATTTTATATAATTATAATTGAATTGATTCTTCCTGGGTCGATGCCCGAGCGGTTAATGGGGACGGACTGTAAATTCGTTGACAATATGTCTACGCTGGTTCAAATCCAGCTCGGCCCAAAAATTCGCCGCTTTCTTTTGAGTATGATATAACCAATTTGTTTTCCAGAAATGCCTAATATGGAAGAATAAAGAAAAGAGTTGCATTTTTTTTGTTTTTTCTCATTGAAAGGTTGATAATCAATCTTGTAGCAATAAAAAGAATCACAGGATTACTAGTTAAACCATGTTACTCTTACTATATTACTAGATAGAGTATAGTCCATATCTATTCTACGTGGATATCCGTATATCATTCGTGTCTATGTTACAACACAGCAAATAGAATGCTCTTATGATATCACAAGAATATGTATGCTGTACATCCTGTTGGGATTGTAGTTCAATTGGTCAGAGCACCGCCCTGTCAAGGCGGAAGCTGCGGGTTCGAGCCCCGTCAGTCCCGAACTAGGATCCGACGATCCGATATCGATTCATAAAAAAAGCTTAGAGTTCAACACGTCATTTTTTCTATTGCACTTCTACTACTTGGGTCTATAGCCAATAGAATATAGGTCATATGATATCTCATCAGATAATTTGTATAAGTCTAAGGAAAGATATTGTATAAAGAAGAGGACTGTTTATAGAAAAGAGTGGAAAAGGATGATAAATTCAGTAGGATTCTTTATCGGATCAGAAATCCCATTTTTACTCGGTATGGATAAAGGATCTTCCTATGTTATACTATTCAATTCTCGACGATGAGTCGATTTGATAGATTAGATATTGTTATTCATAACATTGATCCGATTCAGTATCATTAGGATGCAATTCATCCCATTTAATTTACAGCAGTCAAATTTATCATCTCTATGGGATTAGATCCCGAGTTATTGCGAAGAAAAAAAAACAATAAGATTATGGAAGTAAATATTCTCGCATTTATTGCTACTGCATTGTTTATTCTAGTTCCTACTGCTTTTTTACTTATCATCTATGTAAAAACAGTCAGTCAAAATGATTAAGTTGACTGATATTTTGACTTCTTATCAATGATTGAAGAAAAGGATTTAAACTCCAAGTCTTAAATGAAATGATCGGACTGGAATCGACACTATCTGAGATAGTATGGTAGAAAGAACTAAATTATATAATATAATTTAAATTAAATATATATCTTTCTACCACACTATCTAGTATTGTAGACTATCTATTATTATATAATATAAATTTTTATACAGATATAGGCTTGATAACATGGATCAATTTCCAATACGTATGTACAATTATTTATGTAAAGTAAATATAATATAAATAAAATATGTAAAAAAGCACTCTAATTCTATTTATATTTATTTTCGTCTTCGTCGCAACAGCCATTTATATGATTGATCAATCCGAAATAAATAATAAATTAATTGAAGGTCAACTGTTCTATCCAAATTTCTAGGCTTATTATAATTAAATAAGGATTCCGAGATAGATCAAAACAATCAATGTAGGAAGAAAGGTATGGGTATTTTTTTTTATATAAAATTATATAAAAGAAAACCAAGGAATCCTTTTTCTTTTTTTTTTTTACCATTCCAAAGAAGTCATCGATTGAGCTATAAACAGATGGTTCATGAAGTTCTATGGTAACTTCTTCGGATCTGGAAAAGGGGTAGTAGATTCGTTGATTTGTCATGCTTAAATATGACATTAGATGAGTCGATAAAGCCTAAAAAAAATAAATAAAATTTCTAGAAGTCTAAAATGTTAAATGTATGATATATAGATCGCTCAACGCAAGCAAGATTTTTTATGCGTAGGACCTGTTTTGTTTGGACAATTACTAAGAGCTTGCAGTAGAAAGTATGTATCGCTGTAATAGCAGAACAACTTTCTCTTGGAACAGTAAAAGTGTAAAAGTAAAGAAAGAGGGTGAAACAAATAAAGGAAAAAAGAAAGGTTGCTTGTTTTTTATTGTAATATCTGTAATTCTGGTAAGAACCGGTTCATCAAATCAAAAATCAAAATAGAATAGAAAGAACTTGGGTGGAAAAAATCCTATCATATGTATTCTGTTGATTTGAGTTTCGAAATACAACTATGGTAATCATTCATTGTTTGCTCGAATGGTTATTATTCATTAGTGTATTTTCTTATTCATATTTTACTAGAGTACAGTAGAATTTGAAAACAGAGGCATTTTTTTTTTAAACAGTTCGTAAAATAAAACAACAATCAATTAAACAATTGATACAATTCGATTACTCAATTAATAGTACTTCTAAAGTCCACTCCTTCCCCATACTACGAGTGAAAGGGAAAATGTAAAGACTACCATTAAAGCAGCCCAAGCGAGACTTACTATATCCATGTGAATTATGTCTCCTATCCTTATGAAATGAAAGAATTATTCCATTATTGATCACTAATCATAGTGGAATCAATGGTGTAGAGTCAAAATGGAATCATGACTTAAGGCTGTTGATGAAGCAATCCCCAAAATCCAGCCGTAACAAGTTCCTATATTATGGTATTTCTGGCTGGGCCGGTAGAATCAGTAAAGATTAGGCACAAATACGATATACATGCTTTGGGAATATCAAGTGAATGCTCCTATCCTAAAAAAATAAAACATGTAGGAATAGTAAGACTCACTGTTTGTTGA